AATAGATCTATAGGAAATCTATATTTCATACATATCCATACATAAATAATATAATGACTCTATGTAAGAAAAGATTTACCAGATTCCATTCATTGCAAAGAAGTCAGTTCTTACAGGTAAATGCTCAACATCCAAGTAGGCTTACAAATTTTATCATGATCAAGTGCTTTTTGGATTGTCTCATGTCTTTTGATTGATGTTTATCCCCACAACATCTCAATTTTCTTACATACAAAGTATTTACTTGTTACTAATAAAGTCTAGCCTCTGTTCTTCCTTAGATCCCTTATTTCACTCCGATAGTATCATAGATCGGGATCGATGCATAGGAAATGAATGCATTTCCATACTATAAATAAGGTAAGTGGAATAGATAGAACATTGGATCGTGCCACATTACTTATTCTATGGGATCTTACGGAGCCTGTTCATGCATGATATAATTCGGGTATGATCATAGAAAAGCTTCTCCTCAAGCGAACCGGCCTATCCTTTGTTACATAGGGGACTCGAGTGGTGGTTGGATGCGGAGACACATTTGGTTATGAATTCCAACGTGGCGGATAAAATCATATATCTGCAAGGCCAAATCAATAGTTCAAGTCACACACTCCCATAATCCATCCTCTCTTTGAAGAATATACTTCAACTATTCGTATCCAATAAAAAATACAATACTTCGGAGTTGAAGAAAAGTATCCAAATAACATGTCTTATTTTTTCAATAATCCATATTTGTAGCAATGAAATAATATTTTTCCTCCCCGATATGATATTATGATCAATTACAAATATTTATGATCTACCTTCTCTATAAAGGACCAGAAATACCTTGTTTACGTATCATTAGGAAGTGCATTAACATAAATACGGCAGTAAGAAGAGGCAATACAAAAGTGTGTAAACTATAAAAACGGGTCAAAGTGGATTGACCCACACTAGCACTTCCACGCAATAACTCTACCAAAGGCGACCCTATTACAGGAATAGCTTCAGGTACACCTGTAACGATTTTGACTGCCCAATAACCAATTTGGTCCCGAGGCAAGGAATAACCAGTTACACCAAAAGATGCAGTCAATACACCCAGAACCACACCCGTAACCCAAGTTAATTCGCGGGGTTTTTTAAATCCACCTGTAAGATAAACGCGAAATACGTGCAGGATCATCATTAGAACCATCATACTTGCTGACCACCGATGAACTGATCGGATTAACCAACCAAAGTTGGCCTCAGTCATTATGTATTGAACAGAGGAAAAAGCCTCTGTAACAGTTGGACGATAGTAAAAAGTCATAGCAAAACCCGTGGCTACTTGTACTAAAAAACAAGTAAGTGTGATCCCCCCTAGACAATAAAATATGTTGACATGAGGAGGAACGTATTTACTAGTTATATCATCTGCAATCGCTTGAATCTCGAGACGTTCCTCGAACCAATCATATACTTTATTGAGATAGGTAACCCAAGGGAACTCCCCCTCTGAGAACCGTATATGAGAATTTCATCTCGTACGGCTCAAGCGGAAACACACAAATACTGGTTTCAACGGATATGTAATAGCATAGAAAGTTAAAAACTTCTTAGCAGCTTGATTCGATTTGTCCCGAGAATACGAAGTAACAAAAATCCGGAATCTCTTCTTTGTAATGCTAATGCCAAAAATATCAAGTTGGCTTATCTGTCTTTCTTTATGTTGATCGTTACAGGCCTCTTGAATCTTCTTTTCCCTATTTTTTTTATTTGTTATTTAATTTGTCGTTTTTTTACGTAATGCGGATTTACTTTTGTTTTACTATTGATAGGAATTCTCTTGTTGAGACCCTATGAATCAATTGAAACCTCAGATTCATACTAGAACCACGATGATTTTGATTTAATAAAGCCCAAACTAAATTCAAAGGTTCTCTGAGTAAAAACCATTTGATCATCACTTATTCAATGAATGGATGTAATGACTCAACAAAATCTAGAGAAACAGTTGTCCTTCGGTCAAAATAAGTCTGAAAGAAGAAAAATTGTTTGATTTAGGAAACACCTATTTGAAATTTTTTTGAGTCCGGTCGCGAGGTCTGACTAGTAGGTATGAATCATAGTTCAAATATTTCTTTTCTTGATATATTCTATATATTCCGTGCTCCAGATACTAGAATAAATATCCGACGGGGTAGAATCATCTTGATAGAGATGACAGACCCATTCTCTGTATTATAAATAGGGTCAATTATAACAAGTCACACGCTCATATTCCGGAAATACTAAAACAAAGAAATTCCACGGTCGAACTACCAGAATAGAATGATCTAGAAATCTGAGCCTTAAGTAAAAATAATTTTTTTGATTGAAAAAACTAGGACTTGATAGTTCTTATGAACTTAACTCGTTGAAATGGAAATTCCATCTAGTAAAACGGAAGAATTATAAATTTCCAAAATAATAGATAGGAATATCGCAAACAGAGCCATTGCGACTCCCATAAGTGGTGTAGTCCCCCAGCCCGGAGCGACTTTACCATATTCCGAATTCAATGGTTTCAATAAACTCCCTACAGTAGTTCGTCTTGGCCCAGATCTAGAACTATCCTCAACGGTTTGTGTAGCCATAAATCCTATTTAATCATTGGTTGAGATCTGTTGACTTTGTATACCATTCCGTTGTAGTTGTAAATAAACGATCTTACCGTGGATCCATTGTGATCTTGAAATTATCTAAAAATGGAAACAGCAACCCTAGTCGCCATCTTCATATCTGGTTTACTTGTAAGCTTTACCGGGTACGCCTTATATACCGCTTTTGGGCAACCCTCTCAACAACTAAGAGATCCATTCGAAGAACACGGGGACTAGTTGAAGTAATGAGTCTCCCATACGGGAGACTCGTTACTTCAATTGATATAGTGAAAAATCATTTCATTTTTTAGTCGGAACCTTTGGGGGTTCTCGAAAAAAGATAGCGAAAAAAATTATCCCTAAAGTCGAGACTAAAAGGAATGTATAAACCAATGCTTCCATAGATTCGATCGTGGTTTACAATTATAGCTTCCATACCTATTCATTTGGGATCATTTACCATACCATAGAAAGAAAGGGAAAGAATCAAAGAAGAGAGGATGATTTAATTAAAGATTTCTCCGGTACCCTATCTATGTCAAATCAAAAAAAAAATAGAAGCAAAAATACCAAAACAATGTTGTATCAGACTACCTGTCTCCTTGTAGTTGGATCTCCAATTTTTTGGAATGCTCCAAATTCCACTTGAGCATCCAAATCCGGATCAATACCAGCAAAAACATCTCTGAACAAGGTTCTAGCACCATGCCAAATGTGTCCGAAAAAGAAAAGCAAAGCAAATGAAGCATGCCCAAAAGTGAACCAACCCCTTGGACTGCTACGAAAAACACCATCAGATTTCAAAGTAGCCCGGTCTAATTCAAAAATTTCACCTAATTGGGCACGTCTAGCATATTTTTTTACAGTAGCAGGATCGCTATAACTGACTCCATTGAGTTCGCCACCATAGAACTCAACAGTTACACCTACTTGTTCAACACTATACTTTGATTCTGCCCTTCTAAAAGGAACATCGGCCCTCACAATTCCGTCTCCATCTACTAAAACTACCGGGAATGTTTCAAAAAAAGTAGGCATACGACGTACAAAAAGCTCGCGCCCTTCTTTATCTCTAAAGACGGGGTGTCCTAACCATCCAACAGCTATTCCATCCCCGCTGTCCATTGAGCCTGCTCTGAATAATCCCCCCTTTGCTGGATTATTACCAATGTAATCATAAAAAGCTAATTTTTCGGGAATTTTAGACCAAGCTTCTGATAAACTCAGATTTTCGGCTAGTCCGGCACCAATTCTTCGATATATTTCTTGCTGGAAGTATCCCTGATCCCACTGATAACGAGTGGGACCAAATAATTCGATTGGGGTAGTTGCTGAACCATACCACATAGTTCCAGCAACAACGAAAGCTGCAAAAAAAACAGCAGCGATACTACTGGAAAGTACAGTTTCAATATTGCCCATACGTAATCCTTTGTATAGACGTTGTGGCGGACGGACACTAAGATGGAATAGGCCCGCTAATATGCCCAATGTACCCGCTGCAATGTGATGAGAGGCTATTCCTCCCGGAACAAAAGGATCAAAGCCTTCCGCGCCCCACGCCGGATTTACAGATTGTACTTTTCCAGTTAGTCCATAAGGATCAGATACCCATATTCCAGGGCCATACAAACCTGTTACATGAAATGCGCCAAAGCCAAAGCAAGCCAACCCTGAGAGAAATAAATGAATTCCAAAGATCTTGGGCAAATCCAAAGAAGGTTTTCCCGTACGTTCATCACAGAATATTTCTAGGTCCCAATACACCCAATGCCAGATAGCTGCCAAGAAACACAACCCGGAAAACACAATATGTGCCCCTGCCACACCTTCATAACTCCAAATACCCGGATTTGTTATAGTTCCTCCTGAAATACTCCAACCACCCCACGAATTGGTTATTCCTAAACGAGTCATGAAGGGTATAACAAACATACCTTGTCTCCACATTGGATCAAGAACGGGGTCAGAGGGATCAAAAACTGCTAATTCGTATAGAGCCATCGAACCGGCCCAACCAGCAACTAGAGCTGTATGCATTATATGGACAGAAAGCAATCGACCGGGATCATTCAATACGACAGTATGAACACGATACCAAGGCAAACCCATAGAAAATACCCCTTTATCAAAGAAAAATAGACACTATGTAACTTTATCGCATTGGAAAAGACTATACTATGTACCTAACCTTTTCAGTAGATTCTGTATGAGAAAGGGTTAATATTTATTCCGTTCCGTTGAAAATAACAGAACAATTCTGTTCGTAAGAACAAAAAGAAGCAGATCTATTCTATACCCGATAAGTACCAATACGCAATGGGAAGATTGGTCGTATTTTGGGGGAACAAATGCATAGATACTTGTTTATCATTAGAACGATCTATCATCTATCCGTTCGTTAAAATGTGTATTTATTTTCATTCCGTCTTCCTCTCTTCCTCTATGAACCCTCCAATCTATGTATAAAATAAACATAAAAAAAATGATTAAGACAATAAACCCTACGTTTCCATATTAAAGTGAAGTATAGTACTTAATTTTTTCTTTAATTTAATGCCCATTGGTGTTCCAAAAGTACCTTTTCGGAGTCCCGGAGAGGAAGATGCAGTTTGGGTTGACGTATAGTGCGACTTGTCAGACATATTGGGTCATATGGGATTTACCCGTTCTCTCCCCCGATCGAGATATCCTCTGTTTCGCCCAAGAAATATTCTATTGATTGAACCATCAATCATTTGGAGCGTGAAGCACAATTAGATCAATTTATGTTAGGGATCAATATTCTCAATTAGAAGAATTTATGGTTAACTTGTACTGATAAAATAAAGTATCCAGGCTCCGTTCAGAAAATACCAAATTGGTAATCATACATCTACATATATTACCACTTTTATTTTTATCATAGACAATTCTTATATTTACTATAGGAGTGATCTCAAACTGCCAACCAGTAGAATAGTATGACAAATACATTGAATAGTTTTGGGGAAGGCATGAGAAACGAATTGAAAAAAAAAAAAGAAATCGTAGCAAAAAGGTGGTACTGAGATCATTTGCCCTATATGTACAAATAGAATTCGGACGTATCTTTCCCCGGAGTAGAACATGAACCTAAAAGATTTGCAAGGGCCCATTCAGGAACAAGAAAATGACATCGTAATTTTACTCTCGATGAAACAATACATCAATGAGAGGTTAGTTCAATAAGTTCAGTAAATTCTTTTTTTTTATAGGGAGGGGAGCTGATGTTTTTTGAAAATATAGAAGAAACCCTACTTTTCATTAGAAAAACCTGTTACAAAAAAAGAAATAGAACTGGAATCGAAACATTGATTCTTTTTTCGCAATTCTTTTTTGAACCGTATGCATCCAAAGGTGCACGTACGGTTCCTAAGGGATACATTTTGTCCTAATCAACCGACTTCATCGAGAAAGATTACTTTTTTTAGGACAAGCGGTTGATAGCGAGATCTCGAATCAACTTGTTGGTCTCATGGTATATCTCAGTATAGAAGATGATACTAAGGATCTTTATTTGTTTATAAACTCTCCCGGCGGGTGGGTAATACCAGGAATAGCCATTTATGATACTATGCAATTTGTGTTACCCGATGTGCATACAATATGCATGGGATTAGCCGCTTCAATGGGATCTTTCATTCTGGTCGGAGGAGAAATTACCAAACGTCTAGCATTCCCTCACGCTTGGCGCCAATGAGTTTTTATTTGAAAAAAAAAAAGGACTATGCCTTCGCCATATCGAATATGAATAATAAGTAATAATAGCATGGCACCTCGAGTTCGATATGAACAAACTATTATTGTTTTTTCCTAACATGAGATTTTGTATCGAGATAGTAGTATGAAACAAAGGTTATTTCCGATTTGATCTTATGTGTCGGGAGTACATTTCAGCGTCACAAACCGTTTTCTTCCACACCAGAAGCCTCTTTGTGGTATTTATGTTATGAAAGAGTACTAAAATGAAAAAAGATCATTTTTCTTTATTTGATCGTATCAGAAAGAAACTTTGGGATTGCTAAATCACAGACGAGATAAATATATAAAGCAACAGAACCATCATAGTATTTTTTTTATTCCTACAATACAAAAGGAAGGGTGGTAAATGGACCATTCAATGATTGGGGTCGAATGGATTGATTCTATTTCTTTCTTCGATAGAATAGAAGGGGAAAAAGTCAATTCCATTGCAGAGCCGTATGCAATGCACAAAAGATGCCTGTACGGTTGTTCAATTCTCTTTTTTTGTTTCTTTTCTTCTTGTTATTTTTATCACTTACTTTAGCCCAATTGCGCGAGATAAAGGAACCGTTCATGATGTTATATTATCAGGGTTATGATTCACCAACCTGCTAGTTCTTTTTATGAGGCGCAAGCAGGGGAATTTATCCTGGAAGCGGAAGAATTACTGAAACTTCGCGAAACCCTCACAAAAGTTTATGTACAAAGAACGGGCAATCCTTTATGGGTTATATCCGAAGACATGGAAAGGGATGTTTTTATGTCAGCAACAGAAGCCCAAGCTCATGGCATTGTTGATCTTGTAGCGGTCGAAAATGAAAATACTGGGGATTTAGTGTAAATCCATGCTTCCATTTCAAACCATAATTCGAATTTTCCGTGAATTGATATTGAATAGAAATAATTCATAATTATAAATCCTCAGGTTAAGATCGATCTAAACCAACCCATTCTAGAATTCTCGATATACATATATATATATATATACGACATGCCAACTATTAAACAACTTATTAGAAACACAAGACAGCCAATAAGAAATGTCACGAAATCCCCCGCTCTTCGAGGGTGTCCTCAGCGTCGAGGAACATGTACTAGGGTGTATGTGCGACTCGTTCGGATCATGAGCTCAAAGAAATGAAACCATTTTTTCAGTACCCATGACTAGTACCAATAAATAGGATAAGGATAGATAGAGTGGAAGAACGAGATTTCCTATCTAAAACTAAAAATGAGGATTTCTCATATACCTATATTGTTTGTGTATGGAATTTATGGTTTCCATTGGTGCAAACCCAATCACCTCGATTTGAGATGAGAAGCAATTCCCCATTGGTAGCAAATAGTTATCCATTAAGCGGAGGAGATAGTATTATAAGAAGCAAAAAGGTTATGCTCCTATCCTTGAAAGAACGGACTCACAGGGTCAGCTGCCTAGCCAACTTTCATAATTAAATGCCGTCACTGTATGGATAGTTCTTTTGTGAAAAAGAACTATTGCTGTATAATTGATGGGCAGAGCCAAAGAGTGTGAACTATACAAGTTCACAATAAAATTTGATTAAATTAAAGAAGAAGCTCCGGTGTATAGAAAGGACCTCACCGTTTAAGAAGTAACCATAGAAACGAAGGAACCCACTATTTTTTTTTTTTATTTATTTAGTATTGTTATAATTTCTTATTTCGATGTGAAGTGCCTGGAAAGAATAAAAAATCGTGGTTGGGAAGGTCATAGTAGCAAAAGCCATTGGAATTTATATTTTATATATCGGAATAATCCGTTTTGTTATTAATCAACCGGGGGGAGAAAAGGATGACTGAAAGAAGAGAAATCAATTAGTTATTCATTAAAGTTTAATTTGATTCAATGACCAGAGTTAGACGAGGATATATCGCGCGGAGACGTCGAACAAAAATTCGTTTATTTGCATCAACCTTTATAGGGGCTCATTCAAGACTTACTCGAACGACTACTCAACAGAAAATGAGAGCTTTAGTTTCCTCTTATCGAGATAGGGGCAGACAAAAGAGGGATTTTCGTCGTTTGTGGATCACTCGGATAAATGCAGTAACTCGTGAGAATAAGGTATTCTATAGTTATAGTCGATTAATGCACAATCTGTACAAGAGACAATTGCTTCTTAATCGTAAAATACTTGCGCAAATAGCTATATCAAATAAGAATTGTCTTTACATGATTTCCAATAAGATCATCAAATAAAGGAAATTCGAATATTAATATATAAGAATGATTGAAACAGAATTCCCCGGAGAATGGACTCCGGGAAGATATAATAAAAAAAATATATAATAAAATAAATAAAAAATAATAAATAATAATAAGGTAGGGTAGAAAGTAGTAGGAATGAACGGGCATGTTTCAATAAAAAAAAAGATTTCTTCTTCCCCCATTTTTTGTTTCTTTTAACACAACAATCAAATCTGGATTTGAGGCTTTTTCAAACAAAACATAAATCTGAGCTTGAGTTCCGATTGGAGTTTTGAGTCAATTGAGGAATATGTCTATTTATTTCTGGTTCTAGGACCAGTAGCTCTAGGGATCGACTCGGCTCTCTCAAATTGTTTCTCATTATTAAGAAAAGGTAACAAAGATAAAATACGAGCTTGTTTTATAGCAATAGTAATTAATCGTTGTTGTTTCAAGGTCAATCTATTTACCCGTCTAGATAATATTTTTCCTTGTTCACTAATAAATCGACTAATTAAACTCATGTTTCTATAATCGATTCGATCCCCCGATCCAATTGGGGGCAAACGCCTACGAAAAGATCGCTTGGATTTACGAAAAGGTTGCTTGGATTTATCCATATTTTTGGTTTATTCCTTATCTCTAAAATTCGATTTCTTTATTCATTTCAGATCCGACCGAAATAGACTTTGATTTGTATATTATATACATGCATATATGTTAAGTTATTCCTTTTCCTGCGATCGCACACGCATTTCGTTCGATCTATTTTTTTATTTCCCCATGAATCGTATACTTATGACAAAAACGACAGAATTTTCTCAAAAATAATCGATTGGGTGTATTGTATCGATTCTTTTGAGTAATATATCTAGAAATGCCCGGCGATTCTTTATTGACACTATTTCGGACACAACTCGTACATTCCAAAATTACTATAACTCTAACATCTTTACTTTTGGACATAAACAACCTCCTTTCTTTGAGTTTTGGATTTGTATCGACTTAAATTTCTATTTTTAATCTGAACTAAAGTTACTAACTAAAAATGCAATTGCATTTCGAAAGATTTCGTTATAATTATATAATTATAATTATATAATTAATAATTTATATAATTAATAATAGTAATAAATAATTAAGTAATACAATTTTTTTTTCTAACTATCAATTATTTCTATCTTAATCTCAACATTTCATTTAAGTATCGTCTTTCTATGCTACGATTTCGTGAAGCCCGCCCCAGAATGGACCCACATTTCCATTTCTGCTCTCCCAAATTGGATCTTAGATCCACCATATTTTTACTAAGGTTCAATACACTTTTTCTTTCTCTTTCCTTCCTATCCTAAAGAACTGAAAAGGGGGGCGAAATTTTAGTCACGTCACGTAGAATTGTATCTCAAATTTCTTCATTTCTTAGCATATCAATAAATCGACTCAAAAAAAGGGGAATGACAAGGCATCTGGAAATAAACGATTAATTTCTATCAATAGACCCGCTAAAGACCCAAACCATAGAGTAGTTAGCACTGGTGCCGTGGAGAGATATGTTTTTATATCTCGCATTGAAAATCCTCCTTTTTATTTTAATACATATATGGTCAGATGTTGTAGTTAAAGATCATTTGGCTTTTTTCCGTTTTGCGCAGAATTACTAACTAAAACTAAAATGGATATATACAATAAACCAATAGATGAGATTTTCCTGTCCCTAAAAAGAAAAGGATGACCCCTTCCTCCTAAGGACTACCAATAAATATGCATTCTTTTTTTTTATACATTTTATACATTAGGTTTCAGATGTATATAATTCTTTTATTATATGAAATCAAAACGAAGAAATGACAATAAAATTGTATATAGAAATAGGGAAAATAACGATGTGGAAAACAAGACATGGATTTTGTACAATGACACTGTACAACAATTTTTAAAAGGGATGTAGCGCAGCTTGGTAGCGCGTTTGTTTTGGGTACAAAATGTCACGGGTTCAAATCCTGTCATCCCTACCTATTACTCCATATGGGCAGTAATGAGGGATTAATTGAGCGAGATCAGTTAAAATTGGGCATAATGCTGCTGTATAGCATACTATATGTATACAAAATTTATTGGGGGTACAAGAAAATCCTTTTCTTTACAATTGTATCTCCTGTCATAAGAAAGAAAGCGCTCTTAGTTCAGTTCGGTAGAACGCGGGTCTCCAAAACCCGATGTCGTAGGTTCAAATCCTACAGAGCGTGATTACGTTTATGTTATGTCGAATCACAATAAAAAAACTTAACAAAGTTGAATTGCAACTTGAATTTGACCTCCTGCAAAGAGGAGGTCAATCAAAAAAAGAAATGTTACTCAATCAAAAGTCCAACTGATCACCGCGTCTGTATTGTAAATATGCTGTTACGAATAATCCCGCTAAAGTAATGGGAATTAGACCTAAGACGATTCCAAATAGAAAAACTTCAATCATTTTTAGATTTGTTTGAGAGATAAAAAGAGAGGTAAGATCTATCCCTAAATATTAATCTGAATTGTCCGTGAATCTCAATGACCAAAAATTGACCATTAACGCGGGAAGGGACCATGGAGTACCTGAAATCTCAGAGAGATATTTATGAATCGTTCTCATTCAATTCATTTCAAATAAGTCGTATCTTGTTCAAACCAATCAATAGAGCTGGGGTTATAGTTGAAGCAGCCAGTAGAAAACCGAAATAACTAGTTATAGTAGGCATGAAAGAGCTAAATTGGATATCTTCTTTTTTTGCTACATATGTTGATAAAACACTTACCTAAGTTTCTATTTTCCTCAGATACAACTGTCAGAAAAACCAATTGACAGAATTAGTTTAGTTCCAATTACTTGATTCATCAGTCATTATAGATAGCACTAAAAAAAAAATAGAGTGACATAGGTAGAAAGAAAAATGAATTCATCAGCTGTGACATCGACCGATTCTTTGATTCCAAACCAACAGATTCATTGTACAATTTTTAACTTGAATTAAGTTGATTAAACTAATAATTTAGAACTGTGTCGTCTAACTTCCAAAATGAAATTTATAGTTAAGTAATTTTGGAATATTAGATTTGAAAATAACTTAAATTTTGATCATTTCTTTTTCAATAGGATCTAATCTATTTTGGAGCAAACAACCTGATACTATCTTTCTTTCTTTCTTTTATTTTTACCTATTTTAACTCATTTTTTAACTCATTGGATTCAGTACAGTAATAGATTGGTTAATTGCCCATAATAAAATATCTCGATCTCGAATGAAAAGAAAAAAGCGTCTCATGATCTATCGAAAAACCTTTCATTTAATTAATTTTATTTTGATTTCAGGTTCAACTCAATTCGAAGAAGAGCAATTTCCATTATCCCTTTAGGTTCTATATTCTGTCTTTCCATATCATGGGGTTCCATCCTTGTAGTTCGGCCAAGAAAGAACCTTTGTTTTGGATCTAATGCAATAACGATTACATCACAAATATTAATTGTTCCAACTATGTTATGTTCTTTTTTTTTTCATCAAATACTATACTACTATAGTTCAAATACTATACTACTATACTACTATAGTTATAGTATTATTATAGTTATAGTATTATTATTAAGTATTATTATAGTATTATAGTATATTTATTGTACGACCGACCAATTACTTGAAATGAAAGAAAAGAATTCGAACAAAAAATTTAACCATGAAAGGGTTTATAGATTTTACATATAATTGAATTGTGTGAATATAATAAATAATATCTTTCATGAATTATTAGAAACCAACCTATTAATTCACAATTTACCAAGATCTTTACTTTCTATTACGAAGTCAATACTGAATGAAAACCGTATAATATAAGGAATTTGAGGAATTTTCTATTGATCTATTGAATAACATACAGTTTTG